AAAAAAAGAAATCGGCTGTGTATACATTCGAACCACCGTCGGTCATATTTTTTTTTATCGAGAAATAGAAGAAGCCATACAGGGATTTTGCCGGGCCTACTCATATGCTATCTAAACTAAGAAATTAGATTAGGCGATATTCGTACCTGTGGGAATTAAGGTCTCTCCAATTTCACTGGTATCATAATTTCTGAATTTATGCGCAAATAAAAATTTAGGAAAGGAAGTTTTCGAATCACTGACTCAGGTCCATTGTCGAATCCTACTCAGCGGAATATGGGGGTACTTATGGCAGAACGGGTCGATCTGGTCTTTCACAATAAAGTGATAGATAGAACTGCTATGAAACGACTTATTAGCAGATTAATAGATCATTTCGGAATGGCATATACATCACATATCCTGGATCAAATGAAGACTTTGGGTTTCCAGCAAGCCACTGTTACATCTATTTCATTAGGAATAGATGATCTTTTAACAATACCATCTAAGGGATGGTTAGTCCGAGACGCTGAACAACAAAGTTTTTTTTTGGAGAAACACCATCATTATGGGAATGTACATGCGGTAGAAAAATTACGTCAATCTATTGAGATATGGTATGCCACAAGCGAATATTTGAGACAAGAAATGAATCCTAATTTTCGGATGACTGATCCTTCTAATCCAGTCCATCTAATGTCCTTTTCGGGAGCTAGAGGAAATGCATCTCAAGTACATCAATTAGTAGGTATGAGAGGATTAATGTCGGATCCCCAAGGACAAATGATTGATTTACCTATTCAAAGCAATTTGCGTGAAGGACTCTCTTTGACAGAATATATAATTTCCTGCTACGGAGCCCGCAAAGGAGTAGTGGATACTGCTGTACGTACATCAGATGCTGGATATCTCACGCGTAGACTTGTTGAAGTGGTTCAACACATTATTATACGTAGAATAGATTGTGGTACTATCCAAGGTATTTCCGTGCGTCCTCGAAATGAGATGACAGAAAGAATTTTTGCCCAAACACTAATTGGTCGTGTATTAGCAGACGATATATATATAGGTCTACGATGTATTGCCACTAGGAATCAAGATATTGGGATTGGGCTTATCAATCGATTCATAACTTTTCGAGCACGACCAATATATATTCGAACCCCCTTTACTTGCAGAAGCACATCTTGGATCTGTCAATTATGTTATGGTCGGAGTCCCACTCATGGTGACCTAGCCGAATTGGGAGAAGCTGTAGGTATTATTGCGGGTCAATCGATTGGGGAACCGGGGACTCAACTAACATTAAGAACTTTTCATACTGGTGGAGTATTCACAGGTGGTACTGCCGAACATGTACGAGCTCCTTCTAATGGAAAAATAAAATTTAATGAGGATTTTGTTCATCCTACGCGTACCCGTCATGGGCATCCTGCTTTTTTATGTTCTATAGATTTATATGTAATTATTGAGAGTCGGAGTGTTATCCATAATGTGAATATTCCGCCAAAGAGTTTGATTTTAGTTCAAAATAATCAATATGTAGAATCAGAACAAGTGATTGCTGAGATTCGTGCGGGAACGTCCACTTTTCATTTTAAAGAGAAAGTCCGAAAACATATTTACTCTGAATCAGAGGGAGAAATGCACTGGAGTACGGGTGTCTACCATGCACCCGAATATACATATGGTAATGTTCATCTATTACCAAAAACAAGTCATTTATGGATATTAGCAGGAGGCTCGCGCAGATCCAGTATAATGTCTTTTTCGATCCACAAGGATCAAGATCAAATTAATGCTCATTCTTTTTCTGTCGAAGACAAATATATCTCTGACCTCTCAATGACTAATGATCGAGTAAGACGTAAATTGTTGGATACTTCTAGTAAAAAAGATATGGAAATCATTGATTATTCAATATCTAATCGAATCATATCCAATTCCAATGGTAAGTGGAATTTAATATATCCGTCTATTCTCCAAGAGAATTCAGATTTATTAGCGAAAAGGCGAAAAAATAGATTCATCATCCCATTAAAATATGATCAAGAATGGCAAAAAGAACTTATATCCTGTTTTGGTATTTCAATTGAAATACCTATAAATGGTATTTTACGTAGAAATAGTATTCTTGCTTATTTTGATGATCCACGATACAGAAGAAGCAGTTCAGGAATTACTAAATATGGGACTGCGGAGGTAGATTCAATCATAAAAAAAGAGGATTTGATTGAATATCGAGGAACAAAAGAATTGAGTCTGAAATACCAAATGAAAGTAGATCGGTTTTTTTTCATTCCCGAAGAAGTGCATATTTTACCTGGATCCTCGCCCATAATGGTCCGGAACAATAGTATCATTAGAGTATATACACGACTTGCTTTAAATAAAAGAAGTCGAATAGGCGGATTAGTTCGAGTGGAAAGAAAAAAAAAAAGTATTGAACTGAGAATCTTTTATGGAGATATTCATTTTCCTGTAGAGACAGATAAGATATCCAGGCACTGCGGCATTTTGATACCGCCAGTAACAGGAAAAAAAAAAAATTCTAAGGAATCAAAAAAATTGAAAGATTGGATCTATGTCCAGCGGATCACACCCACCAAGAAAAAGTATTTTGTTTCGGTTCGGCCCGTAGTCACATATGAAATAGCCGACGGGATAAATTTAGCAACACTTTTCCCTCAGGATCTCTTGCGGGAAAAGGATGATGTCCAACTTCGAATTGTCAATTATATCCTTTATGAATATGGCAAGTCAATTCGAGGAATTTATAACACAAGTATTCAATTAGTTCGGACTTGCTTAGTATTAAATTGGGACCAAAAACAAAACGGTTCCAAAAAAGAGGTTTATGCCTCCTTTGTTGAGGTAAGGGCAAATGATCTAATTCGTGATTTCATAAGAATTGAGTTAGTCAAAGTCAAGTCCACTCTTTCATATAGCGGAAAAAGATATAATATAACAGATTCGGGATTGATTCCCAATAAGGGGCTAGATCGCGCCAATATCAATCCCTTTCATTCCAAGGCGAAGTTTCAATTACTTACCCAACAGCAAGGAACTATTGGTACGTTGTTGAATCAACATAAGGAATCCCAATCTTTTATAATTTTGTCATCATCCAACTGTTTTCGAATTAGTCCATTCAAGGGTTCGAAATATAACAATGCGATATTGGATCCCCTAATCCCAATTAGGTATTTGTTGGGTCCCTTAGGTACTATTGTACCTAAAATAACGAATTTTTATTCATCTTACCATTTATTAACTCATAATCAAATCTCGTTAAAGAAATATTTACTACTTAACAATTTTAAGCAGACTTTTAAAGTACTTCAAGTATTTAAATATTGTTTAATGGATGAAAATAGAAGAATTTATAATCCCAATTCATGCAGTAATATAATTTTGAATCCATTCCATTTAAATTGTTGTTTTCTTCATCACGATTCTGGTGAAGAGACATCCACAATAATTTGCCTTGGGCAATTTATTTGTGAAAATGCATGTTTATTCAAATATGGGCCACACATAAAAAAATCTGGTCAAATTTTAATTGACCATGTTGACTCCTTAGTTATAAGATCGGCTAAGCCTTATTTGGCTACCCCAGGAGCAACAGTTCATGGTCATTATGGAGAAATCCTTTATGAAGGAAAGACACTAGTTACCTTTATATATGAAAAATCAAGATCTGGTGACATAACGCAGGGTCTTCCAAAAGTGGAACAGGTCTTAGAAGTGCGTTCAATTGATTCAATATCGATGAACCTCGAAAAGAGAGTCGAAAGTTGGAACGAACGTATACCAAGAATTCTTGGAATCCCCTGGGGATTCTTGATTGGAGCTGAGCTAACCATAGCCCAGAGTCGTATCTCTTTGGTTAATAAAATTCAAAAGGTTTATCGATCTCAGGGAGTACAGATCCATAATAGACATATAGAGATCATTGTACGTCAAATAACATCAAAAGTGTTGGTTTCAGAAGATGGAATGTCTAATGTTTTTTCACCCGGAGAATTAATCGGATTGTTGCGAGCGGAACGAGCGGGACGTGCTTTAGACGAAGCGATCAATTATCGGGCAATCTTATTGGGAATAACGAGGACATCCCTGAGTACTCAAAGTTTCATATCCGAAGCGAGTTTTCAAGAAACCGCTCGAGTTTTAGCAAAAGCCGCTTTACGAGCTCGTATTGATTGGTTGAAAGGACTGAAAGAGAACGTTGTTCTGGGGGGGCTTATTCCTGTTGGTACTGGATTCAAAAAATTAGTACACCATTCAAGGGAAAATAAAAATATTTATTTGGAAATCAAAAGGAAAAATTTATTCGAGTTGGAAATGGGAGATATTTTGTTATACCATAGAGAATTATGTGCTCCAAACAATTTTTATGGGACATCACAACAACCATTTACGCGATTTTCCTAAGAAGAGATTCATTCTTTTTACTTTAACTATTTGGTTAGGTTGGTCCAATTATTTATATTAATTTAGTAATAAAAAAATAAGTAATTAAAAGAAATTAATGGTTTGGGCTATATATCAAGGGTCAATCCACGGTAGAAGGTTCCGTCGGAACAATTATTTATTTCAGGGTATCTTGTCGCTTAAATAAAAATAAAGAGGAAGTGTGGGGAAATGCGGGGAAAAATGATAAAAAGATATTGGAACATCAATTTAGGAGAAATGATGGAAGCGGGAGTGCACTTTGGTCATGGTACTCGAAAATGGAATCCTAGAATGGCCCCTTACATCTCTGCAAAGCGTAAAGGTATTCATATTATAAATCTTACGAGAACTGCTCGTTTTTTATCAGAAGCCTGTGATTTAGTTTTTAATGCAGCAAGTAGTGGAAAAACCTTTTTAATCGTTGGTACCAAAAAGAAAGTAGCGGATTTAGTAGCATCAGCTGCAATAGGGGCTCGGTGTCATTATGTTAATAAAAAGTGGCTCGGTGGTATGTTAACGAACTGGTCCACTACGGAAACGAGACTTAATAAGTTCAGGGACTTAAGAGCAGAACAAAAGATGGGGAAACTCAACCATCTTTCCAAAAGAGATGCAGCAATGTTGAAGAGAAAATTATCTACCTTGCAAACATATTTGGGTGGGATCAAATATATGACAGGGTTACCCGATATTGTAATCATCGTTGATCAGCAAGAAGAATATACAGCTCTTCGAGAATGTGTCATTTTAGGGATTCCTACTATTTGTTTAATTGATACAAATTGTGACCCGGATCTCGCAGATATTTCGATTCCAGCTAACGATGATGCTATAGCTTCAATTCGATTCATTCTTAACAAATTAGTATTCGCAATTTGCGAGGGTCGTTATAGCTATATAAGAAATCGTTGATTATGATTAAGAATAATAAAATTAATTAATTGTTTGGGAACTCGATCGATTTATTGGATCGGTTACTATTCTTGAACTTCAAAAAGAGATAGAGATAAAAATGGGGATATTTATATTATGTTATGTGATTTTTTAGTATCCTAAAATTTAAATTTATTGGTATCCTAAATTCAATTTGTATTAAAAGATGATTAATGTTGGTGAGTTGAGAAAGAGATGGTTGAATCAAAATAATTTTTTAAGTTCGATTTATATCAGAGGACAATATGAATGCTATACCATGTTCCATTAAAATACTCAATGGGTTATACGATATATCGGGTGTAGAAGTAGGCCAACATTTATATTGGCAAATAGGAGGTTTACAAATCCATGCCCAAGTACTTATCACTTCTTGGGTCGTAATTGCTATCTTATTAGGTTCAGTCATCATAGCAGTTCGGAATCCACAAACAATTCCGACCGACGGACAGAATTTCTTCGAATATGTCCTTGAATTTATTCGAGACTTGAGTAAAACTCAGATTGGAGAAGAATATGGCCCTTGGGTTCCCTTTATTGGAACTATGTTCCTATTTATTTTTGTTTCTAACTGGTCAGGTGCTCTTTTACCTTGGAAAATTATACAATTACCTCATGGGGAGTTAGCTGCGCCCACGAATGATATAAATACTACTGTTGCTTTAGCTTTACTCACGTCAGTGGCATATTTTTATGCGGGTCTTACCAAAAAAGGATTGGGATATTTTGGGAAATACATCCAACCAACTCCAATACTTTTACCAATTAACATCCTAGAAGATTTTACAAAACCTTTATCTCTTAGTTTTCGACTTTTCGGGAATATATTGGCTGATGAATTAGTAGTTGTTGTTCTTGTTTCTTTAGTACCTTCAGTAGTTCCTATCCCCGTTATGTTTCTTGGATTATTTACAAGCGGTATTCAAGCTCTTATTTTTGCAACTTTAGCCGCGGCTTATATAGGTGAATCCATGGAGGGTCATCATTGATTAGCTTTTTTAATAGTCTTTTTTCACTTACCCGAAGTCATGCATGATTCCAAATACGCACTTGGTTGGGCAACATAATACATAGATATTTGTATCTATATATGTATGGATGACCTAATCTCGTAGGAGGGAAGACAGACGATATTACGGAATTGGAAAAATATGGGTTAGGGGGTCAAGTCAAACTAGATATATGTAATGTCTATAAGTCTAACCCTTACATATGTTTCGAAGAATGATTCTAAAATCCAATTCAATATAAAAATAAAATGCAGGTGGTTTACATTATGGAAGAAACAAATGTATATGTGATAGTAGATATTTACTAGTTATATAGGGATTATTCCTATGGACTATATATTATATATTTTTATATTTTATTTATTCCTAATTTCTTTCCCAGTATATTATTAATATCTATTTATATATTTATATTATTACTATAATACTATTTATTATTACTATGTAGTGATAAAATAAGTAATAATGCATTGGTTGATTGTATCATTAACCATTTATTTTTTTGTACGAGGAACTTACTATGAATCCACTGATTTCTGCCGCTTCCGTTATTGCTGCTGGATTGGCCGTAGGGCTTGCTTCCATTGGACCTGGAGTTGGCCAAGGTACTGCTGCGGGCCAAGCTGTAGAAGGTATTGCGAGACAACCAGAAGCGGAAGGTAAAATACGAGGTACTTTATTGCTTAGTCTAGCTTTTATGGAAGCTTTAACAATTTACGGACTGGTCGTGGCATTAGCACTTTTATTTGCAAATCCTTTTGTTTAATTTAATCCTAAAATTAGAAATGTGAAAACGTACGTTATGCGCTTCTTTCTTAGTCTTAGTTTATTTTATTAACTTGGACTTGCCGTTTGCTTCTTCTAATTATATCAACACTTTAATCCTAACAATTACTTATGAGACAATACCCCGGGAAGGGCTTATTTGAGGATGAGGAATTCACGGATCCGATCGCTTTCTTCCTTCCCATTCCTACCCTTAGTACAAGGGAAACCCCTTACTAAGAAACGTTTCAACAAACGAAATATTTCGCAATTGGTGTGAGGCCTAAGACCTAACCTAATAAGTATCTTAATCTTAAATTATGGAGAACTTAAAAAAATGATAAATTTTCAA